TATGTTTACAGAAGCAATAACGGTAAATGCACCAGAATTCTTGGAGAATATTCAAATACCCCAAAGAGCCAGCTATATTAGGGTAATTATGTTAGAATTGAGCCGTATAGCTTCTCACTTGTTATGGCTTGGACCTTTTATGGCGGATCTCGGGGCACAGACTCCTTTTTTCTACATTTTTAGAGAGAGAGAATTGATATATGATCTATTTGAAGCTGCTACAGGTATGCGAATGATGCATAATTACTTTCGCATCGGAGGAGTAGCTGCCGATCTCCCTTATGGATGGATGGATAAATGTTTAGATTTCTGTGATTATTTTTTACGAGGAGTTGTTGAATATCAACAACTTATTACACAGAATCCTATTTTTTTAGAACGAGTTGAAGGAGTCGGTTTTATTAGCGGAGAAGAAGCTGTAAATTGGGGCTTATCGGGACCAATGTTACGAGCTTCTGGAATACAATGGGATCTTCGTAAAATTGATCCTTATGAATCTTACAATCAATTCGATTGGAAAGTCCAATGGCAAAAAGAAGGAGATTCGTTAGCTCGCTATTTAGTACGAATCGGTGAAATGAGGGAATCCATAAAAATTATTCAACAGGCTGTAGAGAAAATTCCTGGAGGACCTTATGAGAATTTAGAAGCCCGACGCTTTAAGAAAGCAAAGAATTCCGAATGGAATGATTTTGAATATCGATTTCTTGGTAAAAAACCTTCGCCCAATTTTGAATTATCAAAGCAAGAGCTTTATGTAAGAGTAGAAGCTCCAAAAGGTGAATTAGGAATTTATCTGGTAGGAGATGATAGTCTTTTCCCCTGGAGATGGAAAATTCGTCCACCTGGTTTTATTAATTTGCAAATTCTTCCTCAGCTAGTTAAAAAAATGAAATTGGCTGATATCATGACGATATTAGGTAGTATAGATATCATTATGGGGGAAGTTGATCGTTGAAATGATAATAGATAGGGTAGAGGTAGAAACTATCAATTCTTTTTCGAAATCGGAATTATTAAAAGAAGTCTATGGACTGATATGGATTCTACCCATTTTGACCCTCCTACTGGGAATCACAATAGAAGTACTCGTAATTGTGTGGTTAGAAAGAGAAATATCCGCATCGATACAACAACGTATTGGTCCTGAATATGCTGGCCCCCTGGGACTGCTTCAAGCTATAGCAGATGGAACTAAGCTACTTTTTAAAGAGGATATCCTCCCATCCCGAGGAGATATTCCTTTATTTAGCATCGGGCCCTCTATAGCAGTCATATCCATTTTATTAAGTTTTTTAGTTATCCCTTTGGGATATCGTTTTGTTTTAGCTGATCTTAGTATTGGTGTTTTTTTATGGATTGCCATTTCAAGTATTGCTCCTATTGGTCTTCTCATGGCAGGATATAGCTCAAATAATAAATATTCTTTTTCAGGCGGTCTACGAGCGGCTGCTCAATCTATTAGTTATGAAATACCATTAACTTTTTGTGTGCTAGCAATATCTCTACGTGTGATTCGTTAAAATGGGATCTTTTTCCTCTAAAATACATTGAATACTTATCTTCCTTTTCTTATTCTGTATTCGGGTTGGTAAGTTAAACTAGATAGCTATATGAGTGAAACAAAACAGCTTATTAATTTGTAGTAAAAAGAAAAAATCTCATTTCCTACGTACAAGAGAAAAGTTCAAGTAAACATAAGGAGTGTAAACTCTTTACCCCAAGGTTGAGATTTTTTGATTAGTCATCATATCTTGAAGCGGGCAAGAATAAAGGATTCGCGATATGGAATTCCATTACTAGAATATTTTGAGTTATTACTATAACTTATAACCATAAGGCAATCCATCAAAAGTTAGTGAGGGATTAGGAACACTAAAGTACATACAGGATTAGTAATGAGATAATCTAAATCATTAGACATTTTTCCTCATAAAAGGAATCATAATAAGGACTTGAAATTGGTGGAAATGATCAAGTAGTACTTTCTTCGGATTCCGGTCTAGAGTATGTTCCCATTCACTTGTTAAGGAAATGGCTATCAAGAACGAATTAACCCTTTATTCTTTTTTTCTTTTTAAGTATACCCTTCCCGGGGAAAGAAGAATAGGACAAAAGATATGGAATGCAATACAAAAAAGGATCTTTATTTATTCTTTCCTTTCTTTATCCCTATTCATACAGAATTCCTCATGAACTAATGCCCAATTCTTTCCATTTATTAATTGCTATAACGAGTGTTTTATTCCAATATTAAGTTATTACCGAACAAAGAAAAATTATCATTTTATTATATAAAGGATGAGATCAATTCGGAAGCGCTTTTTTGTTATTCTAGCAGACGGAATTGCTTTGGTCTAATTTAGGGCTTTCCAATCAATTTTATCTTACCTAATTCTATCTACGCCCAGGGGATAATACCGAAACGAAACAATCCTTTCCTTTTTTCTGATCATAGAGGAGCCGTATGAAGCTAAGGTTTCATGTACGGTTTTGGAATAGCGGTGGGAACTGTGATGTTATCATCGACTATGATTATCTAACAGTTCAAGTACAGTTGATATAGTTGAAGCACAGTCCAAATATGGTTTTTTTGGATGGAATCTTTGGCGTCAGCCTATAGGTTTTCTAGTTTTTCTAATTTCTTCTTTGGCAGAATGTGAAAGATTACCCTTTGATTTACCAGAAGCAGAGGAAGAATTAGTAGCAGGTTATCAAACCGAATATTCTGGTATTAAATATGGTTTATTTTATCTTGTTTCTTACCTAAATTTATTAGTTTCCTCTTTATTTGTAACTGTTCTATACTTAGGCGGGTGGAATTTCTCTATTCCCTATATATCCTTTTTTGGATTTTTCCAAATGAATAAAATGATTGGAATTTTGGAAATGATAATAGGTATCCTTATTACATTAACTAAAGCTTATTTATTTCTCTTCATTTCTATCACAATAAGATGGACTTTACCCAGGATGAGAATGGATCAGTTATTAAATCTTGGATGGAAATTTCTTTTACCTATTTCTCTGGGCAATCTCTTATTAACAACTTCTTCCCAACTAGTTTCACTATAAATAAGATAATACAATAACAGTAAGAATATTTTCAACACAAAAGTTCTCTCAAACAAGAGAAAGAAACATACCTTTTTCATATATATTTAGAATATGTTCCCTATGATAACTGGGTTCATTAGTTATGGTCAACAAACAATACGCGCGGCAAGATACATTGGTCAAAGTTTCATAATTACCTTATCCCACACAAATCGTTTACCTATAACGATTCACTACCCTTATGAAAAATCAATTACATCGGAGCGTTTCCGGGGGCGAATACACTTTGAATTTGATAAATGCATTGCTTGTGAAGTATGTGTTCGCGTGTGCCCGATAGATCTACCCCTTGTGGATTGGAGATTTGAAAAGGATATTAAAAGGAAACAATTGCTTAATTATAGTATTGATTTCGGAGTTTGTATATTTTGTGGTAACTGTGTTGAATACTGTCCGACAAACTGTTTATCAATGACTGAAGAATATGAACTTTCTACTTATGATCGTCATGAATTGAATTACAATCAAATTGCTTTGAGTCGGTTACCAATCTCCATAATGGGAGATTACACAATTCAAACAATTAGGAATTCGCCTCAAAGTAAAATAGACGAAGAAAAATCTTGGAATTCAAGAACGATTACTGATTACTAGGTATTAGGATTTTTTTTGTTAGAAAAATCCATTTTTACTAACTATAAAGAAAAAAGAATAACTACTGCTTAACAACTTATATACATATAAAAAAAAATATCCTAATACCTTTTTCCTTCCTTGAATCTTTTAGTTTTAGTCAGTTCATGAAAAATTTTATACTATAAATTTCTTCTTATCCATAATGGATTTACCTGGACCAATACATGAGATTCTTGTGCTATTTGGGGGATTTGTTCTTCTACTAGGGGGTCTAGGAGTAGTATTACTTACCAACCCAATTTATTCTGCCTTTTCGCTGGGATTAGTTCTTGTTTGTATATCCTTATTCTATTTTTTATTGAATTCCTACTTTGTAGCTGTCGCACAACTTCTTATTTATGTGGGAGCCATAAATGTCTTGATCATATTTGCTGTAATGTTTGTAAACGGCTCAGAGTGGTCTAAAGATAAGAATTATTGGACTATTGGAGATGGGTTTACTTCACTCGTTTGTATAACTATTCCTTTTTCACTAATGACTACTATCCCAGATACGTCGTGGTATGGAATTCTTTGGACTACAAGATCAAACCAAATAGTAGAACAGGGTCTCATAAATAACGTTCAACAAATTGGGATTCATTTAGCAACCGATTTTTATCTTCCGTTTGAACTCATTTCCCTAATTCTTCTAGTTTCTTTAATAGGTGCAATTACTATGGCTCGACAATAAGAAATACTTAGAATGAGTCAAAATTCTTAGAATTTCAAATCTAAAATAAATAACTAAAGAATCAAAATTTTGATTTAGTAAAACCCATCTACTGCCAACACAACAAATACCTTCTTTTCTCTTTTGTTGCGTAATTGTTCTATTCTAATTAATTGAATCGGTTCAATTCTTGTCCTCATATTGAAATGAATCGAGATTGATAAGGAGTTAGTTAATGATGTTTGAGCATGTACTTTTTTTGAGTGTCTATTTATTTTCGATTGGTATCTATGGATTGATCACAAGCCGAAACATGGTTAGAGCTCTAATATGTCTTGAACTTATACTTAATTCAATTAATCTAAATCTCGTAACATTTTCTGATCTATTTGATAGTCGCCAATTAAAAGGAGACATTTTCGCAATTTTTGTTATAGCCCTTGCGGCTGCTGAAGCAGCTATTGGACTATCCATTCTTTCTTCCATCCATCGTAACAGGAAATCAACTCGTATCAATCAATCTAATTTTTTGAATAATTAGACATAGAATCCTCTAAACAAAGGCGCATATATAATAATACGGAACATTAAGATGAATAGAAATCAAATCTTATTTTCTTATTATTATTTAATAATATCCATTTTTTGAGTAGGTTATTTCAGAGTATTCTTTTTTACTTATTGAATATTGCATTTTTTCAATTCATTGATATTGCAATTTGAATATTGCAATAATTTATATTGAAAAGATGATAGCCAATTTATTGGCTAATTCGAATTAGTATGTAGAATTCGTATAATTATGACTGTTGAAGCCTTAAATTCAAGTCTCTTGGCTCTTTTCACGCTTTCTCACAAACAGATTAAGAAATATATTGCATTATTTGTTAAAGTTTGGATAAACCATTGCTTCGTCTGGTGTCTACAATACATCTAATTTATATAGTACTAATTTCATTTTTACCAGATCGAAAATTTTTATGTTGAAAAGGCAAATTTATAGATCCAATGTCACATTCTGTAAAAATTTATGATACATGTATAGGATGCACTCAATGTGTACGAGCTTGTCCAACAGATGTATTAGAAATGATACCTTGGGATGGATGTAAAGCCAAGCAAATTGCTTCCGCGCCGAGAACCGAAGATTGTGTGGGTTGTAAGAGATGCGAATCCGCCTGCCCAACAGATTTTTTAAGTGTCCGCGTTTATTTAGGGCCTGAAACAACCCGCAGCATGGCTCTATCTTATTGATACGTTACAAAAAACTCCACTTGAATCGTCTGATTCCTCTTTACCGAAGAAGCCTGTGCTCGAAATAATCGAGCATGGGCTTTTCTGGTCAAAACGTATCTTGTCTTTATTACTTTATCATGAGTTATTTTCCTTGGTTAACAATACTTGTTGTTTTGCCGATATTTGCAGGTTCATTAATTTTCTTTTTACCTCATAAAGGAAATAAAATCGTTAGGTGGTATACTATATCTATTTGTTTATTAGAATTCCTTCTAATGACTTATGCATTCTGTTATCATTTCCAATTGGAGGATCCCTTAATCCAATTAAAGGAGGATTCTAAATGGATAGATGTTTTCGATTTCCACTGGAGATTGGGAATCGATGGACTTTCATTAGGATCTATTTTATTGACAGGATTTATCACTACTTTAGCTACTTTAGCGGCTTGGCCGGTTACCCGGAATTCGCGATTATTCTATTTCCTGATGCTAGCAATGTATAGCGGTCAAATAGGATTATTTTCTTCACGAGACCTTTTACTTTTTTTTATCATGTGGGAGTTAGAATTAATTCCTGTTTACTTACTTTTATCCATGTGGGGGGGAAAGAGGCGTCTGTATTCAGCTACCAAGTTTATTTTGTATACTGCAGGCGGTTCCATTTTTTTCTTAATTGGAGTTCTGGGTATGGGGTTATATGGTTCCAACGAACCCAGATTAGATTTGGAAAGATTGATTAATCAATCATACCCTGCAACATTGGAAATACTATTTTATTTCGGCTTCCTTATTGCTTATGCTGTCAAATTGCCGATTATACCTCTACATACGTGGTTACCAGATACCCATGGGGAAGCGCATTACAGTACATGTATGCTTTTAGCCGGAATTCTATTAAAGATGGGAGCATACGGATTGATTCGGATCAATATGGAATTGTTACCTCATGCTCATTATCTATTTTCCCCCTGGTTGGTAATAATAGGAGCGGTGCAAATAATCTATGCAGCTTCAACTTCTCTTGGTCAACGAAATTTCAAAAAAAGAATAGCCTACTCCTCCGTATCTCACATGGGTTTCATAATTATAGGAATTGGTTCCATAACCAACATTGGACTAAATGGAGCTATTTTACAAATATTATCCCATGGATTTATCGGTGCTACACTTTTTTTCTTGGCGGGAACGGCTTGTGATAGAATGCGTCTTGTTTATCTCGAAGAACTGGGGGGAATATCTATCCCAATGCCAAAAATTTTTACCATGTTTAGTAGCTTTTCAATGGCTTCTCTTGCCTTGCCAGGAATGAGCGGTTTTGTTGCAGAATTAGTAGTATTTTTTGGACTAATTACTAGTCCTAAATTTATGTTAATGCCAAAAATGCTAATTACTTTTGTAATGGCAATTGGAATGATATTAACTCCTATTTATTTATTATCTATGTTACGCCAGATGTTCTATGGATACAAGCTATTTCATGTTCCAAACGAAAATTTTTTGGATTCTGGACCACGAGAACTCTTTCTTTTAATCTGTATCTTTTTACCAGTAATAGGAATTGGTATTTATCCAGATTTTGTTCTCTCGCTATCCGTTGACAGGGTAGAGGCTCTCTTATCCAATTATTATCCTAAATAGGATTTTCTTTTTTTAACTAGTCCGCTCTATATTCCATAGTGGAAAAAAATTCCATAGTGGAAAAAACAAAAAATTCAGAAAAAAGTAAAAAAGTCTAATTAGATCTATCTCGAATTTTTGAGAACCCTTTGAAAAGACGTTCAAGGGGTTCTCAAATCAAACAAAAACGGAAAAAACCTTCATAAAATGAAGGTTTTATGTTATGTAATCATTTAGATGGTAATGTAAATGAACCATAACTATGTAAACCTATTCCTAACAGATTGATACCAAAATAGCAGATCCAAATTATAAGGAATCCTATCGAAGCTACAAGTGCAGAATTCGTACCCTTCCAATTTGGATTTGTTCTACTATGTAAATATATTGCAAATATGGTCCAGGTAATAAATGCCCAAGTTTCCTTAGGATCCCAATTCCAATAGGATCCCCATGCCTCATTAGCCCATACTGCTCCACAAAGAATACCTATGGTTAAAAGAGTAAACCCTAGACTAATGACACGATAACTCCAAGAATCCAAACGCTCAGTTAATTGATATTTGTAATAATTTGGAAATGCGGGAAAAGAGGTGTTTTTTAAAGCACTTCTTTTTGCATATAAATATTCAATCTCATTAAAGAAAAATGTTTTAAGTAAAACATTTTTTTTCTTTTTAGAAAAGAAATCGAAATTCTTTCGAAATCTAATGATTAGAAGAGCGGCGGATAATAAGGATCCGCACAAAAGAGTTGCATAGCTTAGTAACATCATACTGACATGCATCATTAACCACTGAGATTGTAGAGCAGGTACTAGTATTGTAGATTGATGCATTTCAGTTAAAAGACCCGACGTGGCAAAGCCTTGCGTTAAAATAGTACTTGGCGTAGTTATTGTGCTTAAATCATTTTTAGAGTTCTGTATCTTAGGAATAGTATGAAGAATATACAGAGCCCATGAAAGGAAGATCAATGACTCATATAAATTACTTAATGGAAAATGTCCCGAAGAAATCCAACGAGAAACTAAGAATCCTGTTATAGAGAAAAAAGTCGCTATCATTCCTTTTTCTGACGAATCACGTAATCCCCTAAGTTCACGAACTAATAAGGTTATCAAATGAATCGTAATCACAATTGAAATGGTTGAGAAAGAGATATGAGTTAGTATATGTTCTAAAGTTGCAAATAGCATAAGGAGAAGGTCCCATTACAAAATTGGAAATTTCGAATTGAATCCATTTTCTAATCTATTGTATTCTTTTTCGAGAATGCCGCCACTCGGACTCGAACCGAGATGCTTGAGCACTGCTTCCTAAGAGCAGCGTGTCTACCAATTTCACCATGGCGGCTAACTTGAAATAATAGTTAACTTAAAAGAATAATAGTGATTTTCTCGCGAATCGTCGATACTGGGAGAGGCCATAGAATTTAGGAACATTAGAATTTCATCATTAACTACAAAGAATTTTGTATTTTAGAAAAATTTATAGAATGAAAGCCTTTACGCTCTTATTAATATGATTTACCAGTCCTAAACCCCATTTATATGGGAATTTTGGATAAGATAGATAGAGGTTGTAAGTCCTATTGCAAGAATAGTCTACTTTTGATAATAGAATCCTCATATTTTTTTTTATGAGGATTCTATTATCAAAAAAAAAGTTCTTTGATAGGAAAAGAATACTGAGGACACAATATACCAAAAACTTTTGTTCTATATAACAGAGGGATTAGTTCTAAGAATATTGTACCGAGGAATTCGACACATAAAAGTACATTCATTAATTAATCCGAATTATTCATTCATATTAAATAATTGGAATTTCTTTGGGATAGTTCAATTCAAATTATTCCAAAACCTTATTATTTGTTTGTTTGTTGCCCAGAAAAACCTTTTGGTTTTAGATGCTCGTTGCCGCTAGAAAATGATCTTGATTTTGCTAAAGAATAAGATTGTACTATGGAAAAATAAGTCTTTTTCTTCCAAAGATTTTTACGAATACGCTTTTTTGACATCGAAGTACGTTTTTTTGGAACTGCCATTCAAAAAGGGGATTACTTTTTTCTAGTTGTATGTGAAAGACATCTATTGCCGCAAATCAATCCTTCTTTCTGTTTTTTCTTAGTATTTATACTTAGATACTGAAAGATACTGAAATTCTAAATTATTTTTTAGTTCATTTTGTCTAATGTGGATAAGACAAGAGTTTTTTAAGGTTTTCTATTTAAATCAATTTATATATCAAATATACTCCATATATAAATATATGGTATGGGGGATAAGCCCTCATATAAGATGGGGAGATAAAAAGAAGGTAAAATTCAATTCAAATAGTTAATTAAGTTCAGAACGGTATTCCATAATTGAATTCCAATCAAAATAAAAAAAATACTTAGTCTCTTAAACAAGACATTCTAAAACTTAGATAATTCTAGTCATTAGGATTTCTGTTTTATATGAAGTAAGGAATATTCGAGAATTTCCTATAAATATAGGTTTTCTTTGGAATTCAATCAATCAATTACGAAACAAGAGAACTATTTTATTTTAACAGAAAGAAATACAAAAATGAATAGAAAGTAAAATGATTCAATCTTTTTTTGTATTTTAATAAATAGTTTTTTTTAGCTAATAACTAGATAACGAAATTCTTTGATTCACTTTTTGAATTTAAGCAACTAAACCCATTCTGAATTTTTGAATATTTTAATGAGAGAAATTTTGAAAAATTCAGAATTCCAGTATTTTTTCTTATTCTTATTTTGTTTTTTGAATTCCTTCAGAAAGAGATAAGAATAGGTTTGGTGAATCGGAAACAATTTTATTTTATAGAAAAATGGAACTATAAATTTCAACTAAAAATTGCTATATCTTTTCTTATGGAACATACATATCAATATGCCTGGGTAATCCCTCTTCTCCCACTTCCAGTTATTATGTCAATGGGATTTGGACTTTTTCTTATTCCGACAGCAACAAAAAATCTTCGTCGCATATGGGCTTTTCCTAGTGTTTTACTCTTAAGTATAGCTATGGTATTCTCAGTTCACCTGTCTATTCAACAAATAAATGGAAGTTCTATCTATCAATATCTATGGTCTTGGACCATCAATAATGATTTTTCCTTAGAATTTGGATACTTGATCGACCCCCTTACTTCTATTATGTTAATACTAATTACTACTGTAGGAATCTTGGTTCTTATTTATAGTGACGATTATATGTCTCACGATGAAGGATATTTGAGATTTTTTGTTTATATAAGTTTTTTTAATACTTCCATGTTGGGATTGGTTACTAGTTCCAATTTGATACAAATTTATTTTTTTTGGGAACTTGTCGGAATGTGTTCCTATTTATTGATAGGCTTTTGGTTTACACGGCCAATTGCAGCGAGTGCTTGTCAAAAAGCTTTTGTAACTAATCGTGTAGGGGATTTTGGTCTGTTATTAGGAATTTTAGGTTTTTTTTGGATAACGGGTAGTTTAGAGTTTCGGGATTTGTTCAAAATAGCTAATAACTGGATTCCTAATAATGGGGTTAATTCCTTACTTACTACTTTGTGTGCTTTTTTATTATTCCTTGGTGCAGTTGCAAAATCTGCACAATTCCCTCTTCACGTATGGTTACCCGATGCTATGGAAGGACCCACTCCCATTTCGGCTCTTATACACGCAGCAACTATGGTTGCTGCGGGGATTTTTCTTCTAGCTCGACTTCTTCCTCTTTTCATATCCCTACCTTTGATAATGAGTTTCATTTCTTTAGTAGGTACAATAACACTCTTCTTAGGAGCCACTTTAGCTCTTGCTCAGAGAGATATTAAAAGAAGCTTAGCTTATTCTACAATGTCTCAATTGGGTTATATGATGTTAGCTCTAGGTATAGGTTCTTATCAAGCTGCTTTATTCCATTTGATCACTCATGCTTATTCGAAAGCTTTATTGTTCTTGGGATCCGGATCCGTTATTCATTCAATGGAACCTCTTGTTGGATATTCACCAGATAAAAGTCAGAATATGGTTCTTATGGGTGGTTTAAGAAAATACGTTCCAATTACAAGAACTACTTTTTTATGTGGTACACTTTCTCTTTGTGGTATTCCACCTCTTGCTTGCTTCTGGTCCAAAGATGAAATCCTTAGTAATAGTTGGTTGTATTCACCCTTTTTTGGAATAATAGCCTCTTTTACTGCAGGATTAACTGCATTTTATATGTTTCGGATATATTTACTTACTTTTGATGGGTATTTGCGTGTTCATTTTCAAAATTACAGCAGTACTAAAGAAGGTTCGTTGTATTCAATATCCTTATGGGGAAAAAGCATATCCAAAGGAGTCAATAGGGATTTTGTTTTATCAACAATGAAGAGTGGAGTTTCTTTTTTTTCACAAAATATACCCAAAATTCCTGGTAATACACGAAATAAGATAGGATCCTTTAGTACTCCCTTTGGGGCTAAAAACACTTTTGTCTATCCTCATGAAACGGGAAATACTATGCTATTTCCTCTTCTTATATTACTGCTTTTTACTTTGTTCATTGGATCCATAGGAATCCATTTTGATAATGGAGTAAAGGATAATGGAATATCGGAGTTAACCATATTATCAAAGTGGCTAACTCCTTCAATAAACTTTTTCCAGGAAAGTTCTAATTCTTCCATAAATTCATATGAATTTCTCACTAATGCAATTTCTTCTGTAAGTTTAGCAATTTTTGGTCTATTCATAGCATATATCTTCTATGGATCTGCTTATTCTTTTTTTCAGAATTTGAATTTTCAAAATTCCCTTGTAAAAGGGAATCCAAAAAAGAACTTTTTGGATGAAGTAAAAAAAAAGATATACAGCTGGTCATATAATCGTGGTTATATAGATGTTTTCTATACTAGGGTCTTTATCCTGGGTATAAGAAGATTAACCGAACTAACGCATTTTTTCGATAAAGGTGTCATTGATGGAATTACCAATGGAGTAGGTCTTGCTGGTTTTTGTATAGGAGAAGAAATTAAATATGTAGGGGGAGGGCGAATATCGTCTTATCTATTCTTTTTTTTATGTTATGTATCTTTGTTCTTATTCTTTATTCCATGAATTCCTCAACTCAAAACGAGGCTCATCAAAATGCAAAATCTAAGACTACTATAAGACTACTAATAAAATAAGAAAAAAATTCGAACGATTAAATTACTTCTCCCGAATATCCAACTGACTGATTAATTTCTTATAAC